GGGTTATTATATATATCATGAGCGATATGGAAATGGATCGAGTAATCTCTTTCTTTATCCAAGAAAAGGTATTTTTAGTTTGCATGGTCCAATCATTGATCCCGAAAATTTCTACAATAAAATTAGGTAGGTCGCTAGTATAGTTCCCTATCTATAATTTTGCTATTTACTTAAATAATTTTACTGGAATATTGGAGGAATCCCTTGGATGGGTAGAAAGAATAAGTAAAATTTTTAATGTTTTGCTTATGTACAAAGTAACAAATAATATAATTGGATCGTTCGATCATTTTTCAGTCATTCATTGAATGATAAATCACTACAAGTGAAGGAGATACACGATTTAAATAACGAAAGATCCAATATTTAAAAATTGTATCTAAAATGACTGGAAAGGTAGAAACAAGACCGGATATAATTTGATCATTATGAGCAAATCCAAAATCTTTGTAGACAGAGCCAATCATTAATTCCCAACCGTGGGGCGAATGGAATCCTATACATAAATCAGTTAATAAAAGAATAGAAAAAGCTTTTATTGTGTCGCTTAAGTTATATAGGAATTCTTGAACCCAAGAGTTAAGAATAACAAGTTCTTCATTACCTAGAATAGAATAACCACTTAGAATAACGAAACAGATTATATTTGTCGAGAAGTGTAAAATTGTATGGATGCGATCCTCGTTGTGCATCTTGATCAATTCGATCGTTTCTTTGTAGATTTCGATGCGAAGACTTTGTAAATGTGTTTCCGGGTATTCCTTTATCATTTCGTCCAAACGTAGGAGTTCCTCTAAGTCTATGAATTTTTTTAGAGTACTCTTTTCTTGAATATCATTCAAAAAAATTTCGGATTGCCTAGTATTCCACCAATTAGTAACCAAAGATTCCAGACTTTTATTAAATGAGAGAGAGATCCACCAAGGCAAAAATACTATAGATGCAAGATATAGAAGGAAAATGAATACTTTCTTTTTTTCCATTTTTTCGTCTGTGATTTTTTTTTTTAATGAACGCACCTCATTCGTCGACTATATACGATACTAATATTTCTATCAAGCATAAGTTCTCTTACAAGTCATCGAGCCCATGAATCTATTTCCGGGTTTTTATTTGTGATTCAGTACAGTGGTTAGTCCTTGAATTTAGAAAGAATACAGAAATAGAATAAAAAAGAGCCCACTTCAAATTAATAGTAGTCGGATTTTGAGACGAAAGAACTCCCGTTCTATCAAAATAAAAAATATTTCAAAAAAAAAAAAAATGGTGGACACAAACAATTTAGTTTTAGATTTTCGAATTGTTTCGTATACGTTTTCTTTGGCTCGAATAAGCGTTCTAAGTTATGCTATAGAAAAAAAAGAGGATTCTTGAGTTTTTTCTCTCTTGCAAAGTATTCATTCTTCAGTTCCTTTTTTCAAAATACTTCAATTGGTACACGCAAGAAATAGGCCAATTCAGCAGCTTTTTGCTCAATCTCTCGTGGAGTCAAATTCTCATCAGTACGAGTCAAGGGAATGGCCCCCTGGCCTTTGATTTCCATATAAAGGACACGCCGAGCATAAATACCCTCTTTAATTTCTATTCTGATGGACTGAATGTCTTTCATAAGGAATCGGAGGAATATGCGACGATTTTTTCCAGGGAATCCCCAACGAAAAATACACACTATGCCCTCTTTTATATCGAATCGATCATAACCACTACCTACATTCCACGAAATTGTACACCACAAATAGGAGCTAATAAAAAGACCTGCGATCCCATAGAAAGACATCACGATCCCTTGTGGAAAAAAAATTATTTGCTGAGAAGGAAATAAAGATATAAAATTCCTACCAAAATAACTGGACGTTCCAACCAATAAAAACCCTAATGAACCTAAAAAAAGAATAAAGGCCCAGCAGAAATTACTTGTTTTTCGAGACCCCGCTATAAGTTCTATCCATATACGTTCTGATCGCCAACTCATACTATAACTAGACCTAGTTGCATTTTATTGGAATTGGGAGAATAACAAAAATAAATTTTATTTTTTTTTGTTTCCGAAGTAACTCTCATCAACCAGCACTATTATGATGTGAACCTTTAGGGGTAATTCATCGAATTTCTTAGATCCCAACTAAAATAATAACATCCTTTTCATATTCATATGATTTCCTAATACATATAGATATATTGACTTTACATTTCAGAAATTCTCCCCGATCCCGTGAAAATAGTTATAATTCATTTAACCATATATCATATTTACACATACATAAGAGCTTATGCCCGAAGGAAGCCACATGTTAGACCATATTCTACTAAATAGATATACGTGTTATGATCCAAGTAAGTCTTGAAAAAAAAAGATAAGATTTGTCCTTATCGTATCTAAAAAATCTTGTTTTTTTGAACATAAAGAGATAAAGAAGCCATTGCAATTGCCGGAAATACTAAGCCCACTAAAGGCACAAAAATTGAGGGGAAGCTGTTGAGAGTTATCATAGAATGGGTA